AAAAAAATACATAGAAGAACTTGCGTCCAATAGGATTTGAACCTATACCAAAGGTTTAGAAGACCTATGTCCTATCCATTAGACAATGGACGCTTTTTTTTTTCACATTTGTTGCTTTTTTACTTCTTGTTCGATGTTCTGAAAAAGATGCTATCTATGGGGGTAGAATCTACGTAATTCTATATTCAATCTTAAAGATATACTCATAATAGAAAAATATTCTATTATGATAGAATATAGGATTAATGATATTGAATATCAGAATATTCTTTTGATATAGAATACTATATCAAAAGAATAGAGCGGGTAGCGGGAATCGAACCCGCATCGTTAGCTTGGAAGGCTAGGGGTTATAGTAGACGTTGATTCATCATTTTTGTTAACGTCTCTAATTCAAAACCGAACATGAAACTTTGATTTCATTCGGCTCCTTTATGGATGTATGAATAAATATCAAGATTGAAATAAGACCTGAATGAAATCAAAAAATCGTTGAACCATAACATCTATGTCAGCTGTCTCTTTGAATGCATTCAAAGAGATTCGGCTTTCTAGACGATCCCCTCTAGAATATAGAAAATAGAATAGGGTATTCTAACAATATTCTCTTAGTTACTTCGTTCTCTATTTCTATTTGATGTAATAGAATCCTTAGGAAAAGTTTTTTTCTTTCTACCGAGCTAAAAAAAGGTTAATGTCCTTCGGAAACTAAGGACATCCTTATTTAATAGAATAGCTATTTTGCTTTAATCTTTCTTCTTTCTATTTCTAGAATAGGGAAAGATTGAAGATTTAGTTACGATTCGAACTACACTTTTCTATCTTTATCCATGGATTCTTTATCCATACGCATAGTTATTGGGAGTCTTGATCCAATAAAACAAATTGTGTTTCGTTATTTTATAATCCAATGTTCAAAATTTATAAAAAATTTGAACCTTGGACTCAAATCACGAGAATTTAGATTCTTCCTCGACTCCTTCTTATTGAATTGATAGGTAAAGGAAAGGATTCAATCCTTTTAAGAAAAAAAGTTTTTGTTCGGAATATGAAGCAAATCCGAGGGACCCCTTAACTCTAAAAGGGATTACTAAAACGAATCCCACTTTTACCACTAAACTATACCCGCTACAATGCCATTATTGTGTATAAATAAATCTTTTGTCGAATAAGAAGGTAATCAGACGTAATCAGAATCAGAATAAGGGATAGAATTCGAAAATAATAATGAAAATGATAGCATGGATGTGTTTTAGTTTTTTTATTAGACCTAATCGGGGTTATTTCAATAAAAATGAATTAGTTTTAGTTAAAGAGGACTCCTAATTATTAATAACTCAATAACAAGTTTGTTTCAGTACAGTACCACTAAGAGGAGGGGGAAGAAAAAAGGAAGAAAATAAAGAATATTACTAATATTCGAATTAGATTATTAATTCGATTCTAATTAATAATTATGATATAATAAGAAATCAGGAAAAAAAAATAGAAGTCAATAATTCCAATAGAAGAATAAAGAAAAAAATTAAACTTTGATTCTATATCATAGAATCCAAATTGTCCTTATATTGGTATTTCATTCAATAAAAAGAATTTTGTTAAACATTTTTTTGTAATATATATGATTTGGCACAAAAAAAGGCCTGGCTAGGTACGAACCAAGCCAGGATAAGAAAATAAACAATATATTTCGACCCTTGTTTTTTCAATATATATAGATAGAATGGATTCTATCTAATATGAATAGAATTCTAATCTAAGATCTAATTTTAATAAAGATAACGAGAAATAAGGAAACAGAGGAGTTTTTTTTTTTATCTTACTTTTGGAAAGTAAGATTCAAAATTAAAAATTTGGAGAGATGGCTGAGTGGACTAAAGCGTCGGATTGCTAATCCGTTGTATGAGTTTTTCGTACCGAGGGTTCGAATCCCTCTCTTTCCGTTTTTGTTGATGAATTGATATTTGATTTTTTCTTGAAATCCAAAAATGTACAATACAATAAAGGCCTTTTTTTATTCGTCACGTCCGGGATTCCGTCCTGGATCATTAGATAGGAATCCAAAGATAAAGAGAGAAACAAAGAATATCACTACTGTGTAAACAAAGAGTTTGAGAGTAAGCATTACACAATCTCCAAATCATTTTTTGAAAAAAAAAGAGAGAGAATAGATTATCCTTTTTTCTACCACATATCCTATTTCGACACCAATAAACGAAACGGTTTCTAGAAAAAGAACTCAAAAATATATTTGCAATAAAACCAGCCTTTCCTACCCCCTATTGGGGGGCTCAAAAAGGGGTTTCACTAAATCAAAGAATGAAATAAATTCAAAAGCAAAGTTTCTAAAAAGAATAAGAATGAGAAATTTATAAAAAGAATCAGAATGAGAAAAGAATTCCAATTATCAATTGTTTGAATCAAGGGTTCATATTCTAAAGTTTATCGAATAAAACTTTAGTATTTTCTTTCTCGGATAAATAATGTCTAGTACAGTACTCAAGATCTTATCGAAAACTTACAGCAGCTTGCCAAACAAAGGCTAATAGAAAAAACAGAAGGGGTATTACTGGCATAATATCTACGATAGGATTCAAAAAAGCGTAGGCCTCTGGCAATTTGACTACTAAAAAACTACTTGAATTCAAATAAAGGTTGAAATGAAAACAGAAGTAGATCAAACTAAAGATATTAAGCATAATAAACATTTTTTTCCTGTATTGAACTTGGAGATAATTTAATTTTGATTGAGTTTTATTGGATATCTGTTAAAACAGAAAAAGAAAACTAAAAAAAATCCTTTTTTGAAAACTCACCCAATTAAAAACCATTTGATTCTCAAAATAAAAGAGAAAAGAGAATAGAAGAAATCGTATTTTAGACAATATTTTAATTGAATTCTATCTAATGATCAATAAATTCATTTTTCCCTCTAGCTCTACGTGTCAAAATCCTAGGAACAATCGATTTTGATTGGAATTGACGAACAACCAGTACTAATAATAATGTTTATTAGTATTGATTGAACAGAAAGAGAAATGGGGCGTGGTCAAGTGGTAAGGCAACGGGTTTTGGTCCCGCTATTCGGAGGTTCGAATCCTTCCGTCCCAGGGAATACCTTTTCAATTTTATATCTAGAAAGAAAAAATATAGATATTTTGAGAATAACGAAAGATTGTCATAAATGGATCTGAATCAAGTTGTGATTTGGATAACATAGGAACTATAAATTTCAAGAATTTGAAATCAATTTCAAACAAATTAACAAGGGATTGAACCCCCCCGCCCCCCTCCCTTCATTCGATCTATACTCTACTCTAAGAGTATAGAGTAGTTAATATTATTATTGCTTAAGCTAAAAGAAATTAGTTAGTTTGAAAAGCCTTAACCTATCATATAACTATCATAACAATTAATAATCGAACAGACTCATTTCAATACCTGGTCTAATACAAATTCGATGAAATTAAGCAGATGAGATGAATAGAATAAGTTAGTAAGAAAAAAATGTTATACATTATGTATTTCCTTTGAACCTCATTTTGAAATATTTTTTTAAAATATAAAAAAATATAATTTTTAATGCATCCAAATGTATGGAATAATAAGTAATTCATAGATCCTATACTATCTATATTTATATTTGATTCCCTTTTATTTATATTTAGTTTATTTAACTAAGCGTTATTTAACCCGCTCAGTCATCCGAAACCACTCGTAAAAAAAAAATCATGAATTTTTGCTTATTTTCTTTTTCAGTATGAACTAAAAGAATAGGAGACTTTACTTTTTTCAGTCTATACTTTTGTAATTAATGAGGTTGAATTTGAGGATGGCTGATTTTGATGAGTCTATTTGATCATTAGTTTGATTCTATCGAAATGGTGGGTATTTTTTCAATTGTTATTAAAGAACTAGAACTATTTAATTTTTTTTTTATAAGTATTTGATCCTCTGAAGATGGAATGTGGATTCAATAACCAAAATTTTTCAATTCCTATCAATTCCTAATATTCGATTTTCTAATCTTTCTATTTCGATTTCGGATTGATAAATTGATTTTTTTTTAGAAAGAAAATAAAAAATAGCAATTCAGTCAATAAAATAAAATGAAAAAAGAAAAATTGGTATGAAATTTTATTCTTGCTACGACTTCGTAAAAAAAGCAGTCATTCATAGAAATTGAAAAAAAGAAAAAAAATATGCATTCCTATGGAACAACTGTAACGAACGAACAAATGACTATTCATGATTCCATAATTGAATCAATTACATACCAGTTCAAATCCGGAGGAATGTTATGGTAAAACTTCGTTTGAAACGATGTGGTAGAAAGCAACGTGCGGCTTGACAGACATGATCGTCTGTGGATTCTTATATCCACCATTTGAATTATAAATGTGCTCTTGGCTCGACATCTTTTGTTCTCTTACACCAGAACCTTGGGTTTTTTTGGATTGTAGTGTAAGATAGTACGTGATGTAGCTCGAGTCGAAACTATTGATTCTTTTCTCAGGGGCAAGGAATCTAGGGTTAGTGCTAATTAATAAGTTTGAACAACTTCGTAAGTATAGTGATTTTTTTCCGTGTGATACTCTTTTCTATGAATCTTTTATAGAAAAAAAAGCATAAAAAAAAAAGGGGCATGTTGCTGCCATTTTCAAACGATTTTAAGTCACCGAAGTAATGTCTAAACCCAATGATTCACGGTAAAGATAAAGTATCTTGGAACAAGAAAATCCCCCTTTTTTATTGTCTCGACAACTAGATTAAGAACCAAGAGTCAAAATCTATTTTTTTTTTTTAATGGGGACAAAAAAGATGGATTAGAGACTACTCAAAAAATGAAATGAATAGGCTTTTCTGATTTTCTTTTGAGCTATTTCATAGTTATCCAACTTGAGTTATGAGAAGAAAAATGTGTGTTTTTTTTTTTTATTGATAAAAAAAAAAAATAGAATCAAATAATATTATTATTTTTAAATATGTCTAAATATTAGTCTAATTTCTTTGATGCTTTTATGGATCTATTTGACCTTGTATATATAGCATCACTTCAATTTCTCGAGCCGTACGAGGCGAAAACTTCGTATACGTTTCTGGGGGGAGTTAGAGTTCGTCTACATCTATCCCAATGAGCTATTTATCGAATTGTTGCAATCGATGTTCGATCCCGAAGAGAAGGAAAAGATCTGTGTAAAATGGGTTTTTATGATCCTATAAACAGTCAAACCTATTTAAATATTCCTGCTATTTTATATTTTCTTGAAAAAGGTGCTCAACCTACAGGAACTCTTTTTGATATTTTCAAAAGGGCGGGGGTTTTTTACGAATTTCGTAAGAAAGTCAATTAATAAAAAAAAGGAGAAGGGGGAAATTCTTATTTAGTTTTATAACTTTTTTCTAGTAGATCCCCCTCTCCCCCCCTCTTTTGTTTTCTTAAACTTTGTGTCTTCTTTTTTATATATTGACAAGAGTCTATTGAGCAAATATAATTCGATCGTGGATAAACGGATCCATTTACTCGGTTTGTTTTTTACTTGGCTTCAGTCAAAAGATTTTGACTAGATTTTTGATTTCTTTTATTTTTATTTTTATCTGAAAAATCTTCTCTTTTTTGACTCTTAAATTGAAATAAATAGTAATTTATTAAATTACTAATAATTTCAGAATTGAAAATTTTCGATGGATTTTTTGCTAGTTTGATGTTTTGATTGTGTTGTTCAATTTTATCTCTTTAGTTTTTTATCCAACCAAACATTGCCAATTTTTTGTTCTTCGGGTTGCTAACTCAACGGTAGAGTACTCGGCTTTTAAGTGCGGCTAGCATCTTTTACACACTTCAATGAAGTAAGGGATTCATTCATACCTTTGGTAGACTTTGTAAGACCACGACTGATCCTGAAAGGAATGACTGGAAAAAACAGCATGTCGTATGAATAGAGAATTCTGAGAATGTTTCAGTTTTACTTTAACTGGATCGGTTCTAAAACTTATTTGAATTGGGAGTGCGAAAAAATGAAATTAATTCAGAATCAGAATGTGGTCGAATGAATAAATGGATAGAGTTTTCCGACTTCAATTCAGTTTTTATAAGGACAAAAAAGAGCAACGAGCTTTTGTTCTAAATTTGAATGATTACCCGATCTAATTAGACGTTAAAAATATATTAGTGCCCGGTACGGGGGAAGAATTCTCCTTGAGTGCATGATTAGAGTATTTTATCTATTTTCGTTTTTATTAATCAAATAAGTCCTAATTATTAGTTATGTCTTATTCTGGGTTGTACATAAATGTGTAGAAGAAGTAGCATATTGATAAATATATTGATTTTCCAAAATCAAAAGAGCGATTGGTTTGAAAAATAAAGGATTTCTAACCCATCTTGTTTTGTTATCCTAGAAACAAATATAAACTACTTAGATTGAAAGAGAGGATAGAGAGTCTGTTGATGAGTCTACCTGTCTCCGAGGTATCTAGTATTTTCTTACTATAACGCTTTGTTTTGACTGCATCGCACTATGTATCCTTTCATAATCAATAAATGTACTACTTTCTGTTTCTTTTGATTCAAATCCAATTTCCAATGGATCAATTTCAAGGATATTTAGACCTAAATAGATCTTGGCAACATAACTTCCTATACCCACTCCTTTTTCAGGAGTATATTTATACACTTGCTCATCATCATGTTTTAAAGAGATCAATTAGATCTATTTGGTTAGAAAATGTGGGTTATGACAAAAGAATTAGTTCAATAATTGTTAAACGTTTAATTATTCGAATGTATCAACAGAATCCTTTGATTATTTTGGATACTGATTCTAGACAAAATAGGTTTTTTGCTTACAACAAGAATTTGTATTCGCAAATTCTATCCGAGGCATTTGTAGTCACTGTGGAAATTCCATTTTCTTTTCGATTACTATTTTCCTTAGAAAGGAAAGAGGTAGATCAATTTCGTAATTTACGATCAATTCATTCAATATTTTCTTTTTTAGAGGACAAATTGTCCCATTTAGATTCTGTGTCAAATGTACTAATACCCTATCACATCCATCTAGAGATCTTGGTGCAAACCCTACGTTACTGGTTGAAGGATGCCTCTTCTTTGCATTTCTTACGTTTCTTTCTCTATGAGTATTGTAATTGGAATAGGTTTATTCTTCCAAAGAATTGGTTTTTTTCAAAAACCAATCCAAGATTCTTCTTGTTCCTATATAATTTTCATATATGTGAATACGAATCCATCTTTTTTTTTCTTCGTAATCAATCTTTTCATTTACGTTCAACATTTTCTGGATTCTTTTTTCAACGAATATATTTCTTTAGAAAAATAAAAAATCTTGTCAAAGTATTTATTCATAATCATAATGAATTTCAGGACATCTTGGAGTTATGCAAAGATCCTTTTATGCATTATGTTAGATATCAAGGAAAATCAATTCTCTCTTCAAATAATACGCCTATTCTGATTAATAAATGGAAATATTATTTTCT